TTTTTTCATTTTCTTTAGTGTTTTCTTTGTCCGTTCTATCTCCCCTTCCTTAAGATAAATCGAGGACTCCTGTGAAAAAGAAAAAATAGGAACTTCGCCCCTTTTCTTTTTCTTAACTAAAAAAAAAGAACTAGGAGACTGTAAAAGAAAGTCTCCCCTTCGTATCCATTCTCTGCCTCACTGTCAGAACAAAAATATCGGATACAAAATTTTTGGTACATGAATCCATGATCTGACAGATACACATCTAAATAGACTTAATATCACTAGAAAGTAATATTGATCTGTAATCAAAGAGAGCTAGTAGCAGTGGCTCTTATGTTCTAAAGAAAGCATTCTCTTTTTAGGAATGGAATAACAATTTCTTCTTCTTCTTCTTCTTCCTACTTTCCTACTCTATCTATATACATAAAATATAGAAATATAGGAATAAGAAGATTGAATGGGAAATATCCATAAATTCTTGCGGAGTCAAAGAAATGAAATAAAAAAAGGATCAAAGGTTCCAATTTCATCTCTATCAAAATCAAATTTTTATATCAGAATAGCAGATATAGTCATGATTCAACGGGTCAGGTCCACTTACTTTTTCTTATTTGCCTTTCTACTCTTTCCCGTGGATTTGATTGATACACTGGAAAATAGGACTATGTAGTTTGTTCATTCAAGAGGTAACTTATCATTATTCATAAGAATTCAAATTGATTGAACAAGTATTTAACTTGCTAATTATTATACGCCAATTCTAACTCAGTATAATAATAATGTAATGGAGTAATGTATTGTGTCCTTGCTGTAATTTTATGAAAAAACCAAAGCCCCTTATCGGATTTGAACCGATGACTTACGCCTTACCATGGCGTTACTCTACCACTGAGTTAAAGGGGCTTATTTCATTGAATTCCTGAATGGATCACTATGTCGATAATAGATTTATACGTACATATTATATTACATACATATACAGAATCTATATATATACAGAATACAGAAGTACAGACAGCAGCAGTAGACTCTTGGTTGCTAGTGTCTTATTCTTGAATAATAGTCTTGAATAAGAAAATCTTGAATATAATAAAATAGATTTACCTAGCAAATCTGGGATAAAACCCAATGAATTGTTTCAAGACCAAGGCGCATTACTTTCTTTTTATTAACTGAATCGAGAATAAAAAGAAAGTTCACTTGCATCTACACCGACCTAAATTTAATGATATTTAATCAAATCCTAGAATGAAGAGATTATACTTGTACTGTCCCCCGAACTCAAAAAATTTGATAATTTATTAATCATGCTTACTAAATATAGCACTTGTTAATGTCCTTGAGATAAGAATATCTCATCTTAACATTGAATGAATCAACGAATGAAAGAATGAAAGCGAAGTAAATAGAACTTAACCCCCAGTTGTACCAAGGACTCCCTAAAAAAACCTTCCTTTGGTTTTTTTCTATTTCTATTAGATCAAATGGTATATCTTTTTATATAGAATAGAGTGGAGAATATCGATTCTAATGAATGATTTAGGAATAGGAATCACAAACCAAAAAATTCTCTACAACTAGGAAAGGTGAAAAATCCCTTGTATTTAATCATAACATTCTATTATTATTTAATCATAGCATTCCACTATATTGACAAAAAAAATATTTATACTATGATCATAGTATGATAGCGGTTATGCAAGTAGCCCCCATCGTCTAGTGGTTCAGGACATCTCTCTTTCAAGGAGGCAGCGGGGATTCGACTTCCCCTGGGGGTAGGGTATACTACGAAAGGAGGTTGATCGTGGATTATTACCAATAAGCCTAAAAGTGATTCTTTGTGGGTCGATGCCCGAGCGGTTAATGGGGACGGACTGTAAATTCGTTGGCAATATGTCTACGCTGGTTCAAATCCAGCTCGGCCCAATAATTCGACAATCTACCATGAGAGGGTATAACCCCCCTCCTTACAAAATAAAATACTCGATACGGAGATAAAAAAGAATAAAAATTTCCGCTAGATCGCCTATTTATTTCCCGGGGATTGTAGTTCAATTGGTCAGAGCACCGCCCTGTCAAGGCGGAAGCTGCGGGTTCGAGCCCCGTCAGTCCCGTCAGATTGACTAAATACATTAATCAATTCTTTCAAAACAATGAACGGGAAACAGGTTGGAGAATTTCATTCCCAAAACAAGGAGGGATACTTCTTTTTTTTCTTCCCTTTTTGTACAAGAAAAGAATATGTTGGTGGGTTAGTCCAATTAGTGCTAGCACTGCAGTAAGCATTTCAAGAAAGACGAGATATATTTTATTGTATCGACTGTTCCAGATCCATGGAATGCAATAGAGGACTCTATTTTTTTGAAGGGAACAGACAGACACAAAACAAATGGAATTCCCAATAAAAAGAGATGTCAAAACATTCCGCGGATAGAATGCTTTTTTTATATTTAAATATAAAAATAATATTTAAATATAAAAATATCTCTTTTTGGTTCCTTTTTTTAGAACCTCAATTACTAATTGAATCAAAAAATCGATTTTTTTCAAATTGCACACTGAGTTTTTGATATAGATTCCCAGTGTTAATAATCTACGGAAGTGGTTTTTTTCTTAGTTGAGGTTGGAACTGTGTGAATAATGGAATTGGAAAGGTGATAATATGATACTTCATCAGATAATTATACACGGGAGATGTAAGGTAATACAAAAAAAAGAACAGAAATGAATGATAAATAAAGGACTTTTTTTGATCGGGAATCCAAGTTGGGATTCGGTATGATTAAACGAACTTCCTATGTTATACTATTCCATTTTTGACGACGAATTCATTTCAGAGTTCAGCTATTGTTATTCATAATATTGATCCGATTCAAAACCATCGAGAGGTAATTCATCCATTGAATTGAAAGGAGAAGGACTTGTCATCTCTATGGGATTAAATCCCAGGTTATTGTGAAATTTGATTTTCGATTATGGAAGTAAATATTCTTGCATTTATTGCTACTGCACTATTCATTCTAGTTCCTACCGCCTTTTTACTTATCATTTATGTAAAAACAGTCAGTCAAAATAATTAATTAATTTGAATTAAACGGAGTAAACTTTTTTGAATTCAAGAATTCACGAAATAAACTGAAAAAAATTTCGCATCTTAAACCTTAAATGAAATAAGACGACTACAATTCCCAGTATCCAGTATATAAATCGTATAGTAGAAAGAAATAGATGAATCTTTCTACCATACGATCTACATATTAGTATCATTTTAGTGTAGAAAGGTATAAAGTTCTACAATGTGTAAAGCTGTACTCTATAATACTCTCTAATAAATAGAGTGTTTAATCTAACTGAGAATTAAACATATTATCTTCGTGTATGCATATGTGGATAGCAATTCCACACATGGAATTGCTATATCATCCCAGTCTATTTATTTGATATATTTTTTTGTTTTGATCAATCTGAAAGAATCATTTTCTTCTTATGTCTTAGGGTTCTAATGACTATATTTTTATATGATTTTAACTAGGAATCCAGGTATCTATCAAACGAAAGGAATCCCATCAATGAAGTAAAAACGATAGGGGTGTATAGTAATAAAATCATTAGCAAACTTTCAATTGATTGAGTAGTTTCGCGGGCACTTCTCAGATTTTGAAAAGGAAGAGTAAGCCTCACCGATTTTTAACGGTACCGCCTCAACCGTGCTATGAAATGTGATTCGATAAAGCATAAATCGAATTTCTATCGAATTTCTATAAGATAATTAGATTTAGATAAAGATGCGTTAAATGTGCAATATGTGACTCACTTTACTCTTATCTATAGTATCTTGTTCGATAATCACCAAGTCTATACCATTTTTAATAGAAAATACATATGCACTTAACAAAATAAATTACAAAATAAATTCTTCCAAAATAAATTCTTCTTTGAACAGTAATGGAACAATAAAGAGAGAAACAACTCAAGAAAAAAGAATAATAAAAAAAGAGGGGTCCGGTCGTCCTACGTATTCGTCTCTAAGCCTGCTAAGAGTTCGTTGCTTGAAATTCGGAAGAATTTTGTTGTAAAAAAGTTCCTATCATAGAGATCCGTTTCAAAATACAAAGAAAGGAAGCAGTGAAATATCTCTTTGAGAGAAAGAGTATGATTCAGAGAATACATTACTTCATTCGAATATAATGGAATTTCAAATAAAAATGAAGATCCTTGGATTCTCTTTAGAGTTCAAAACGCGTTGCAGAACGATCTAGAAAACAATTAATATAGCATGATTCCTCAATTCAATTAGTAATACCCTTATAGTCCACTTCTTCCCCACACTACAAGTGATAGGGAAAATGTAAAGACTACCATTAAACCAGCCCAAGCAAGACTTACTATATCCATGTGAATTATGCCCCCTTATCTCTATAACTATCAAGGAATTATTCTATTGTTACTCACTACTAATAGTATAGTCGAATCGATAGAACATAGTCAAAAAAGGGTATTCTGATCGAAAACTCTTGCTAAACCAATCAAATAAACCCACTCATTGTAGAAAGGGATTCCTATATCATTTCGAATCCTGAAAGAGAAAACATAAACAAAACAAAATACGTAGTAACCTCTCGAAGGGATGTTACTAATGGAACATGTAGTAATACTAAGGTCTATTTTTTTCTTAGTCCTCAGAAGGAAAAAGAACAATCACTATCTAAATGCCTACTTAACCTAATTTTAACCTAATTTGTACCTTTTACCGATACTTCAATTTAAATTCAAATTAACTTTGAATTATTCATCCAATTGAATATTGATTGGATACCCGAGCATTCCTAGATTCTTGTGAGTCCACCATATATCGTGTATGCGTCTAAAGGATCTTCCGTCCTTGCCACAAGTATTGGAATTGAATTCAATTTCCTACCAGGGTGTCCAATCAAATTCAAGGTCCAGTCATCAAACACTCGATTAGTAGTCCAAAGATTAGTGAGTAGTAGTAGAGGGGGGTCGGGAAGTCTCGC